AAAAAGGAATTGATTCAGAAAGTCAAGCAAAATATTTTCAATTTGTATCTGATTTAATTACAACACATAAAAAAGATCAAAAAAAAATGAAAAAGAAATCTATTGGAATTCTAAGAAAAGAAATAAGTAAAAAAGTTTCTCGATGGTCATACAAATTAAACCAGAATTTGGGAGAATTGGGAAAAGAGGAAGAAGGAAATGAAGAAGAATTCGAGGAAGAATCTTACGCGATTAATTCAAGAAGATTCCAGAATGTGATAATTTATGACGATAATGATCAGAATACCAAATTTCTTTATAGTATTCAAGATATTGATCTTGATAATATTAGCGACAATGATAAAAATGATGATCAAATGGAAGACGGAGAAGAGGGAGAGGTTATTTTGCTAGATTACTCAGAACAATCAGATTTTCGCCGCAATCTAATCAAAGGATCTATGCGCGCTCAAAGACGTAAAACAGTTATTTGGGGCCTCGTTCAAGTAAATGTAAATTCCCCACTTTTTTTGGATCGTATAGACAAACCATTTTTTTTTTCGTTTTTTGATATCAACGAAATGAAGAATCTATTTTTTAAGAATTGGATGAGCAGAGAACAAGAATCAGAATTCAAAATTTCCTATTTTGAAAATAAAGATACAAAAGAAGAAAAAAAATATAAAAATGAACAGATAGAAATATCAGAAGTTTGGGATACCTTTCTATTTCTTCACATAATAAGAACTTTGCTATTAGTAACCCAATCTTTTCTTAGAAAATACATTCTATTGCCTTTCTTAATAATAACTAAAAATCTTTTCCGTATGTTATTATTCCAAATTACTGAGTGGGATGAAGATTTTAAGGGATGGAAGAGAGAAATGCATATTAAATGCGCCTATAATGGTGTTGAATTACCAGAAAAAGAATTGAACCAAGATTGGTTAAGCAACGGTATTCAGATGTTAATCGACGGTATTCAGATAAAGATTAAATATCCTTTCTGTATAAAACCTTGGAGAAAACATAAGTCAAAATCTCATCATAGAGATCTAATAAAAAAAAAAGATAAAAAACAAAAATTTTGTTTTTTAACAGTCTGGGGAAAGGAAGCGAACTTTCCCTTTGGTCCTCCCCGAAAACGACCTTTTTTTTTTAAACCTATTTATAAAGAACTTCAAAAAAGAAAAAAAAAGGTGAAAAAGAGATTTTTACAAGTTTTTAAATCTTTAAAAGAAATAAAATCCTTTAGAAAAGACGAAACAAAAGGAATCATCCAAATTAGCAACCTAATAATGAAAAAAAAGGAGAATCTAACTAATAAATTTGAATTGAGGCAAGAAAAAGTATATGAACCGAACGAAAACAAAAAAGATTTGAAAAGAAATAAGAAAATTATTCGCGAATCGTCCGTTCTAAATCGAACGCTGAATCGGTTCAATTATTCACTAATAGAAAGAAGAATGAAAGATCTTTCTGATAAGACAATCAAAATAAGGAATCAAATTGAACGAACCGCAAAAGGCAAGAAAAAAAAAGAAATAGTTCTAATTTCTGATAATAAATTATTGGGATCACAGAAACCTATTTGGAAAATAGTAAAAAGGAAAAATATCCGATTCATGCGTAAATCACACTACTTTATCAAATCATTCATTGAAAAAATATACATAAATATTTTTATATGTACCATTACCATTTCTAAGATCAATGCACAACTTTTATTTGAATCAACAAAAAAGATCTTTAATAAATACATTTACAACAATGAACCAAATAAAAATAGAATGAATTTTCTTTTGACTATAAAAAAATTGTTTTCAAATACTGATCATACTAAAAATAGCAAGAAAAATTCCAAGACTTATTGGAACTTATCTTCCCTGTCCCAAGCATATGTTTTTTACAAAATATCACAAAACCAATTAATTAATAAGTCTAAATGGAGACCTTTACTTAAATATCAAGGGAGCTATCCTTTTTTTAAGGCTAATTTAAAAGACTCTTTTATGATACACGGGATATTTAATTTTAAACCAAGACATAAGAAAACTCATACATATATAATAAACGAATGGAAAAACTGGTTAAAAGGTCATTATCAATGTGATTTATATAAAAAAAAAAAGTCTCGATTAATGCCTAAAGAATGGCGAAATAGAATCAATAAATATCGTATGATTCAAAATAAGGAATCAAACCAATTGGATTTAGATAAAAAATACCAATTGATTTATTCCATGAATAAAAATATTCATGCAGCGAATTCATTTATGAGTCAAAAAGACAAATGGAAAAAACATTACAGATATGATCTTTTATCATCTAAATACATAAGCCTCCCTAATTTATACATTTCTGGATCAACATTAGAAAGAAAAGGGGACCAAGAAATTCCATATCATTTCAATACATCGAAACCTGAATCATTTTATGCATTGGTAAGTATACCTAATAATGATTATCTAGAAAAAGGATATCCTATTGAGAGGAATACAAATTTGGATAGAAAATATCTTGATTGTAAAATTCTTCATCTTTCTCTTTGTTTTCTAAAAAATATTGAAATCTGGACCAATGCACATATTGGCATCAAGATTCAAAAAAATACTAAGAATGAAATTCAGAATTTAAAAAAAATGAAAAAAAAAGATCTTTTTTATCCTACAATTTATCAAGAGATCAAACCATTTAATCAAAAAAATTTCTTTTTTGATTGCATGGGAATGAATAAAGAAAGGTTATGCGATACCGCATCAAATCATGATATTATACCAAATCTAGAAACTTGGTTCTTCCCAGAATTTGTACTACTTTTTGATGAATATAAAAAGAAACCTTGGATCATACCAATCAAATCACTCTTTTTTCAGTTTTCTATGATTGAAAAAAGTAAAAACATTAACGTGAATCCAAAGAAATCCTCTAAGAAAAAAAAAAATAAAAAAACTGTTGAAGAAGATTCCGCAATATTACTATTAGAAATAAAAAAGATATTAGAACTAAAAAAGGATATAAAAAAAGAACAATATAAGAACAATGATGAAATGGAACTAGATTTCTTTTTTAAAAACCATTTCCTTTTTCAACTAAGATGGGCTAATCTCTTTAATAAAAAAATGATGAAAAATATTAGGATATATTGTCTCCTACTTAGACTGAGAAATCCAAAGGAAATTTTGATATCTTCGATTGAAAGAAATCAAATAAATCTAGATAAAACGCTGATTCAAAAGGACCTAGTTATTGCAGAATTGATAAAAAAGGGAATATTTATTATTGAACCAATTTATGTATCTATACAAAGGGACGGAAAATATCTTATATATCAAACTATGGATATTTCATTGGTCGATAAAAATAAGCACCAAACAAATAAAAAATACATAAAAAAAAGATATATTGAGAAAGGGGGTTTTGAAAAATCCATTGCACGACACAGCAACATATTTTTGAGTGGAGAAAAAAGTAATTATGATTTACTTGTTCCTGAAAATATTCTATCTCCCAGACGTCGTAGAGAATTTCGAATTCGAATTTGTTTCAATTCCCGGAAGTTTAATGTTGTGGATAGAAATCCAAGATTTTGCAATGAAAAAAAAATAAGAAACTGTGGGCAATTTTTGAATGAGGACAAACCTATTAATACAGATAAAAAAAATTTCATTAAATTCAAATTGTTTCTTTGGCCTAATTATCGATTAGAAGATGTAGCTTGTATGAATCGCTATTGGTTTGATACCAATAACAGCAGTCGTTTCAGTATGTCAAGAATACATATGTATTCACAATTCAGAATGAATTCAATTCCAATGAAAAATTAAAAAAAATTTATAATTTATAGTGGATTTACTACGTATCGTGTAAAATATTCGATAGATGAAAGACAAAAATATACACTGTGTAATATTCTATTATACGATGCTAATTTCATAGTGTATCAATTTTCACTAGGAAGATCGAAATCCTTTTAAGTAAAAATAAATTGTTCTCTTTCGTGAATACATATATGTTTTGTCTATTATGTTTTGTATATTTGATCCAAATATACAAAACATAAACCACATAAAAATCATATAAAGTCACATAAAGAAAAAACAAATGTAGTATATGAACGAAACCCAATTTTGATGTATACTAGAGAAAAATAACTGGCATAATAAATATTATTATTTTTCCTGATCGGTAAAATTCACAGAAAATAAAAATAGAAATCTTAATTTATGGTCAAAAATTCATTCATCTCAGTTATTACACAAGAAGAAAAAGAAGAAAATAGTGGGTCTGTTGAATTTCAAGTATTCCTTTTTACCAGTAAGATACGAAGACTTACTTTACATTTAGAATTGCACAAAAGAGATTTTTTATCGCAAAGGGGTCTACGAATAATTCTGGGAAAACGTCAACGATTATTGACTTATTTGTCAAAGAAAAATAAAGTGCGTTATAAGAAATTAATGGATCAGTTAGATATTAGGAAACCACAAACTCGTTAATTCAATTTAAATTTGAATTTCTTTTTTTAGTTTCTTATTATCCTTGTTATTTTTATTTTTCATTTGAATAAATTCATGAAAGAATGAATTAAGGAAAAAAAAGATGACTGTACCGGCTACAAGAAAAGATTTTTTAATAGTAAATATGGGTCCTCACCACCCATCAATGCATGGTGTTCTTCGGCTGATCGTTACTCTGGATGGTGAAGATGTTATTGACTGTGAACCTATATTGGGCTATTTACACAGAGGGATGGAAAAAATAGCGGAGAACCGAACAATTATACAATATTTGCCTTATGTAACACGTTGGGATTATTTAGCTACTATGTTCACAGAAGCAATAACAGTAAATGCACCAGAACGATTGGAAAGTGTTCAAGTGCCTAAAAGGGCCAGTTATATAAGAGTTATTATGCTGGAGCTGAGCCGTATAGCCTCCCATTTGTTATGGCTTGGACCTTTTATGGCCGATATTGGTGCACAGACTCCTTTTTTCTATATTTTAAGAGAGAGGGAATTAATATATGATCTATTTGAAGCCGCCACAGGTATGCGGATGATGCATAATTATTTCCGCATCGGAGGAGTAGCTGCGGATTTACCTTATGGCTGGATAGATAAATGTTTTGATTTCTGTGATTATTTTTTAACAGAAGTTGTTGAGTATCAAAAACTCATTACGCGAAATCCTATTTTTTTGGAACGAGTTGAAGGAGTGGGCATTATTGGCGGGGAAGAGACAATAAATTGGGGTTTATCAGGACCAATGTTACGAGCTTCTGGAATCCAATGGGATCTTCGTAAAGTTGATCGCTATGAGTGTTACAATAAATTTGATTGGGAAGTCAAATGGCAAAAAGAAGGCGATACATTAGCTCGTTATTTAGTAAGAATCGGTGAAATGCAAGAATCCATAAAAATAATTCAACAGGCTCTAGAAGGAATTCCTGGAGGACCTTATGAGAATTTAGAAAACCGGCGTTTTCATAAGACAAATAATTCCGAATGGAATAATTTTGAATATAGATTTCTTACTAAAAAACTTTCACCCAATTTTGAATTGTTAAAACAAGAACTTTATGTAAGGGTAGAGGCCCCAAAAGGAGAATTAGGAATTTATTTAATAGGAGATAATAATGTTTTCCCCTGGAGATGGAAAATTCGTCCACCCGGTTTCATCAATTTGCAAATTCTTCCCCAGCTAGTTAAAAGAATGAAATTGGCTGATATCATGACAATACTAGGTAGTATAGATATCATTATGGGAGAAGTTGATCGTTGAAATGATGATTGATACGACAGAAGTACAAACTATTAATTCTTTTTCTAGATTAGAATACTTAAAAGAAGTATATGGACTCATATGGATTTTTGTCCCCATTTTAACCCTTGTCTTCGGAATCACAATGGGAGTATTAGTCATTGTGTGGTTAGAAAGAAAAATCTCTGCAGTAATACAACAACGTATTGGACCTGAATATGCCGGACCATTAGGAATTCTTCAAGCTTTAGCGGATGGGACCAAACTACTTTTGAAGGAGAATCTTATTCCATCTAGAGGTAATATTCGTTTATTTAGGGTCGGACCTTCTATAGGGTTTATATCAATTCTACTGAGTTATTTAGTGATTCCTTTTGGATATCACCTTGTTTTAGCTGATCTCAGTATAGGTGTTTTTTTATGGATTGCCTTTTCAAGTATTGTCCCTATTGGTCTTCTTATGTCAGGATATGGATCAAATAATAAGTATTCCTTTTTAGGCGGTCTACGAGCTGCAGCTCAATCAATTAGTTATGAAATACCATTAACTATATGTGTGTTAGCAATATCTCTACGTGTGATTCGTTGGAACATGAACTTTTTTATCTATTTTCTATTTCTATTTTATAGAAATAGAATTCAATATGTAAATATGAAATAAATAAATCGAATGTCTTGAATTAATATCTTCATCTTTTTTATGAAAAATTTCAGTTCGATGAGTTAAACCAGATAGTTATATGAGTGAAACAAAACTGCTCCTCGATTTGCAGTAAAACAATAAAAATCTCATTCCCTAGGTACAAGAAGAAAATTAAAGTAAACATAAGTTGTTTACCCCAAGATTGAGATTATTTTATTAGTCGTCATATCTTGAAGCGGATGCAAAAGATCAACTGTATTTATTACTATACTGGGGATCAATCAAAAAGAAGTGGGCAGTTAGGAACACCAAAGTACGCAAAGGATGAGTAATGGAAATAATGTAAGGTATCAAAAAAAGGGATTTTTGCATAAAACTTTGCATAAAACGAATCATAAAAAGGGCTTGGAGTTGGTAGAAATGATCAAGCAGTACTTCCCCACGATTCCGATCTAGAGTATGCTACTATTCGCTTATTAAAAAAATGACTATCAAGAACGAATTAATCCTTTATTTTCTTTACCTTTTTTTTTTAGTTTTCAGAAAGAAGAACAGGAAGAAAACAAATAGAATGCAATACAATATTAGAATAAAAAAAGAATAAAACGGGAATAATAAGAAACTATTTTTTCTTCATACATATGCATATGGGAATTCTTATCATGATTCATTAACTAATGCCTAATTCTTTCGATTTATGAATAGAACCAGTATTTGATTGAAGGATTAAGTTATTGCTAAACAAAGATAAATTTTGATGATTTTCATTAGAATATCATTCTAAGGGATGAGATAAATTCGGAAGTGCTTTTTCTTATTCTAGCAGACAGAATTTTATTGGTCGAATTTAGGACTCTCCAACCTCCAGTTTATCTTTACATTGTATTTACCTAGGGGGAGAGCAATAATACGAAACAAGTACTTACCTTACATTTCTTTGTGGCCATAGAGGAGCCGTATGAAGCTTAGGTTTCATGTACGGTTTTGGAATAGCGATGGGAGCAGTGATGTTATCATCGACTATAATTATCTAACAGTTCAAGTACAGTTGATATAATTGAGGCACAGTCCAAATATGGTTTTGGGGGATGGAATCTGTGGCGTCAGCCCATAGGGTTTCTAGTTTTTCTAATATCTTCTCTAGCAGAATGTGAAAGATTACCTTTTGATTTACCAGAAGCAGAAGAGGAATTAGTAGCAGGTTATCAAACCGAATATTCAGGTATAAAATACGGGTTCTTTTATCTTGCTTCTTACCTAAATCTATTAGTTTCTTCATTATTTGTAACAGTTCTTTACTTAGGTGGGTGGAATTTTTATATTCCGTACATATCTCTTACTGAACTTTTTGGAATAAATAAAATGTTTAGAGTCTTTGTAATAGCAATTAGTCTCTTTATCACATTAGCTAAAGCTTATTTGTTTCTGTTCATTTCTATCACAACAAGATGGACTTTACCTAGGATGAGAATGGATCAATTATTAAATCTTGGATGGAAATTTCTTTTACCTATTTCTCTAGGTAATCTATTATTGACAACTTCTTTTCAACTTGTTTCACTATAAACTATAAACAAAAATAATAAATTAAGAGAAAATAATAATGAATATTCTATATTCATAACTTATCTCAACCAAGAGAAAGAAACATAAATTTTATTGATGGATATCTAAAATATGTTACCTATGATTACTGGGTTCATGAATTATGGCAAACAAACAATACGAGCCGCAAGATACATTGGACAAAGTTTCATAATTACCTTATCCCATACAAATCGTTTACCTGTAACTATTCAATATCCTTATGAAAAATCAATCACATCAGAGCGTTTTCGTGGTCGAATCCATTTTGAATTTGATAAATGTATTGCTTGTGAAGTATGTGTTCGGGTATGTCCAATAGACCTTCCCATTGTTGATTGGAAATTTGAAAAAAATATTAAGAAAAAACAATTGCTTCATTATAGTATTGATTTTGGTGTCTGTATATTTTGCGGTAACTGTGTCGAGTATTGTCCAACAAACTGTTTATCGATGACTGAAGAATATGAACTTTCCACTTATGATCGTCACGAATTGAATTATAATCAAATTTCTTTAGGTCGATTACCAATGTCAATAATTGGAGATTACACAATTCAAACAGTTATGAATTCAACAAATCAAATGAAAAAATAAAAACCCCTTGCTTGGTTCAAGAACGGATTACCAATTACTAAGATTTGGTTTGGAATAAAGTAGGATTAGCTAAATAACTTGATTTTATCTATACTAATGATATTCATTTTGTTTTTAATTCAATTAAGAAGGTATCATATAAAAAAAGAGGTCCTTTCCTGGAACCTTAGTAAGGTCATGAAATATTTCGACTTATTTATTTCTCTTTTATTTCATAATGGATTTACCTGGACCAATACATGATATTCTTATAGTATTTCTGGGATCAGTTCTTATATTAGGAGGTCTGGGAGTAGTATTACTTACCAATCCCATTGATTCTGCCTTTTCATTAGGATTGGTTCTTGTTTGTATATCCTTATTCTATATTTCATTGAATTCCTATTTTGTAGCTGCCGCGCAGCTCCTTATTTATGTGGGAGCCGTAAATGTATTAATAATATTTGCTGTGATGTTCATGAACGGTTCAGAATATTCCAATGATTCCTATTTGTGGACCATTGGAGATAGGATCACTTCACTGGTTTGTACAAGTATTTTTTTTTCATTAATGACTACTATCCCAGATACGTCATGGTCTGGAATTTTTCGGACTACAAGATCAAATCAGATTATAGAACAGGACTTAATAAGTAACGTTCAACAAATTGGGATTCATTTATCCACAGATTTTTCTCTTCCTTTTGAACTCATTTCTATAATTCTTTTAGTTTCTTTAATAGGTGCAATTACTATGGCTCGTCAATAATCTAATATAATAATAAATAAGAACTTCTTTTTTTTTCATTTGATTTCAATCTACTTTGAATATCTTTGTAATCCTTCTATTCTAGTCAACTGAACCAGTTTACTTTTTGTTCATATTGAAATGAATAGAGATAGATGAGGAATTTATTAATGATGTTAGAGCATGAACTTTTTCTAAGTGTTTATTTATTTTCTATTGGTATCTATGGACTGATCACAAGCCGAAGCATGGTTAGAGCACTTATGTGTCTTGAGCTTATACTGAATTCGGTGAATATAAATCTCGTCACATTTTCCGATCTATTTGATAGTCGACAATTAAAAGGAGAAATTTTCTCAATCTTTGTTATAGCCATTGCGGCTGCTGAAGCAGCTATTGGGCTAGCTATTGTTTCGTCGATCTATCGTAACAGAAAATCAACTCGTATCAATCAATCGAATTTGCTGAATAATTAGTCATAATTATTCTATTTTCACATAGAAAGAAAAACATAAGACTTTTAAAATATTCTAAATTCTAAATAGAATCTAATAGAATTAGAATTCAATAGAATAGAATATTCTATTATTATTATTATTTTATAATTTATTTTCTTTATTCTCTTTTTTCATATAGATTTATGATTTAGAGTTACTAACCTATTCTATCACTAACCTAATAACAACCGTATTCATCTGATCTAGAATATATCATAATATCCTTAATTCTATTTCTAGTAATTCTATTTCTAATATTCTAGATCTAATATTATATAAATATACATATAGAAATAGAATAAAATTAACATGAATTGAATTCGTAAACTCATATTTCATGGTTATTGAAATAAAAATCAAAGTATCTTGGCCCTTTCTTATAAACAGATTCAAAAATCTATTGATTCTTAAAATATTGATAAATCATTGATTCGTCTGGTGTTTACAATAGAGAATCTATGATTTATTTCATTTTCTTCTTTTACCAGATCGAAAATATTTTGTGTTCAAAACTGGAATTTATAGACCCAATGTCACATTCAGTAAAGATTTATGATACATGTATAGGATGTACCCAATGTGTTCGAGCTTGCCCCACAGATGTATTGGAAATGATACCTTGGGACGGATGTAAAGCTAAGCAAATTGCTTCTGCACCAAGAACCGAAGATTGTGTAGGTTGTAAAAGATGTGAATCCGCTTGTCCAACGGATTTTTTGAGTATCCGTGTTTATTTATGGCATGAAACAACTCGCAGCATGGGTCTTTCTTATTAATATGTGATAAAAAACTCCAATTGAATCTTTTGATTCCTCTTTACCGACAAAAGCCCGTACTCGAGAAAAGAAAATATATTATTCTTCTCCCGAGCGCGGGATTTTCTGGTCTAATTTTATCTTGTCTTTATCACGAGTTATTTTCCTTGGTTAACAATACTTATTGTTTTGCCCATATTTGCGGGTTCTTCAATTATCTTTTTCCCTCATAGGGGAAATAAGGTGTATAAGTGGTATACTATATGTATATGTATACTAGAGCTCCTTCTAATGACCTATGTATTTTGTTATCATTTCCAATTGGACGATCCATTAACCCAATTGAAGGAGGATTATAAATGGATCGATTTTTTTGATTTTCACTGGAGACTGGGAACCGATGGACTTTCCATAGGACCCATTTTACTAACAGGGTTTATCACTACTTTAGCTACTTTAGCAGCTTGGCCAGTTACTCGAAATCCGCGATTTTTCTATTTCTTGATGTTAGCAATGTATAGTGGCCAAATAGGATCATTTTCTTCTCGAGACCTTTTACTTTTTTTCATTATGTGGGAATTAGAATTAATTCCTGTTTATTTACTTTTATCCATGTGGGGAGGAAAAAAACGTCTGTACTCGGCTACAAAGTTTATTTTGTGCACTGCCGGAGGTTCCATTTTTCTCTTAATAGGAGTGCTAGGTATGGGTTTATATGGTTCCAATGAACCAACATTAGATTTAGAAAAATTAGCTAATCAATCGTATCCCGCAGCATTGGAAATAATACTCTATTTTGGTTTTCTTATTGCTTATGCTGTCAAATCGCCGATGATACCCCTACATACATGGTTACCTGATACTCACGGGGAAGCACATTACAGTACATGTATGCTTTTAGCTGGAATCTTATTAAAGATGGGAGCATATGGATTGATTCGGATCAATATGGAATTATTAGCTCACGCTCATTCTAGATTCTCTCCCTGGTTGGTGATAGTAGGAATAATACAAATCATTTATGCAGCTTCAACCTCTCTCGGTCAACGCAATTTCAAAAAACGTATTGCCTATTCTTCCGTATCTCACATGGGTTTCCTAATTATAGGAATTGGTTCTCTAACTGGCATGGGACTTAATGGAGCGATTTTACAAATACTCTCTCATGGATTGATTGGTGCTGCATTTTTTTTCTTAGCAGGAACAAGTTGTGATAGAATACGTTTTGTTTATCTCGAAGAGATGGGGGGGATATCTATCCCAATGCCAAAAATATTTACTATGTTTAGTAGTTTCTCGATGGCTTCTCTTGCATTGCCAGGAATGAGTGGTTTTGTTGCAGAATTCTTAGTCTTTTTTGGAATAATTACCAGCCCAAAATATCTTTTCATGTCAAAAATGTTAATTACTTTTGTAATGGCAATCGGAATGATATTAACTCCTATTTTTTTATTATCTATGTTACGTCAGATTTTCTATGGATACAAGCTATTCAATATTACAAACTCGAATCTTTTTGATTCTGGACCACGAGAACTATTTGTTTCGATCTGTCTCTTTCTACCTGTAATAGGAATTGGTATTTATCCTGATTTTGTTCTCTCGTTATCGGTTGACAAGGTACAAGTTCTATTATCTAATTATTTTTATAGATACTAATTATTTTTTTTTTGAGATTCAATAAGAAATTCAAGAAATTTCATTAATTGTAAAGAAAGTCTTAGAATTCTTTAACTTTCATATTCTCACTATTCTTCGTTCGTTGTACAATGAAAAAAAAAAGGAAGGGAAGGGTGAATTAAAATTGTAATGAGATACCTAGAAAGTTTTTGAGAACCATTTGAATAATTCCTCTATTTAAACGGTTCTCAAAAACTTGCACAAAATTTCATTGTGTATCAGACGATTTTTTTATGTATTTTTTATGTAGTTTATTTTATTCAATTAGATATTAATTGGAATGAACCATAACTATGGAACCCGATTCCTAATAGATTGATCCCAAAATAGCATATCCAAATTAGGAGAAATCCTATAGAAGCTACAAATGCCGAATTTGTGCCTTGATCTTGCAATTTTGCATTTTTTTTTCTATTTCTAGTATGTAAATAAATTGCAAATAAAGTCCAAGTAATAAAAGCCCAAGTTTCCTTAGGATCCCAATTCCAATACGAACCCCATGCTTCATTAGCCCATACTGCTCCAGAAAGAATGCCTATGGTTAAAAAGGTAAACCCTAAACTAATGACACGATAACTCCAATAATCTAAACGCTGAATTAATTGATATTTGTAAAAATTTTGAAATGAAAGGAAAGAAGTCTTTTTTAAGAAACTTACTTTTTCGTTCAAATATTCCATATCACCAAAGAAAAACAACTTCCTTAAACTTAAACAATTCTTGTTTTTCAAAAAAAAATCGATTTTTTTTTGAAATGTAATCACTATAAGAGCAACTGATAATAACGATCCACATAAAAGAGCTGCATAGCTCAATAGCATCATACTGACATGCATCATTAACCACTGAGATTTTAGAGCAGGTACTAATATTGCGGGTTGATGCATTTCAGTTGAAAGACCTGACGTGGCGAAACCTTGGGTAAAAATTGCACTTGGTGCAGTTATTGCGCTTAAATCATTTTTATGATTCCCAAGATACGGAATCATATGAATAATAGATAAACTCCATGAAAGGAAAATTAATGATTCGTATAAATTACTTAAAGGAAAATGTCCCGAAGAAATCCAACGAATAACTAAAAAACCTGTTATAGAGAGAAAAGTAGCTATCATCCCTTTTTCTGACGAATTACGTAATCCTTCGATTTCGTATACTAATAAGTTCATCAAATGAATTAGAATCACAATTGAGATGATCGAAAAGGAAATATGAGTTAATATATGTTCTAAGGTTGCAGATATCATAAATAAGAGTCCCTTTTAAATAATTTAAATTGGGGGGATTAAATAGAATCTAAAATCTACTATTTGAAATATTTTAGATTCTATTAGATCTATTGTGTCTATATTATTAATATGAATTAATATTTTTAATATTAATGCCGCCACTCGGACTCGAACCGAGATGCTCTAGCACTGCTTCCTAAGAGCAGCGTGTCTACCAATTTCACCATGGCGGCGCGGCTTACCTTAAATAATAATAAGAAATTCATGTTGAATTGTCTATATTCAATAGAGTTTAGGAAACAATGAAGAAAGATACATTTCCATTCATATGGAAATGTTCAATAAATAATACTTAATTAGTATCTTTATCTTCGTAAGTTCAGTTTTAGTTTGAATAATCAACTTTTCCGTACTAGAAACCTAGCTCTTGTTTATCCAGAACATTAATAACTAAAAAGTTTCGTTATCAGTCGAGGTCTAAAATTCATAATTTTCTCTAACCATTTTCAGACCTAAAAACATCTTAGTATTTAGTATAATGAAATAGTGAGATTCTTCCTTGTCTATCGTAATTGTGCTTTTCAATTTTGAAAAGCACAATTCATAGGAAATAAAAAACCATCTCACGAATTCAATAGAAATCATCAATCAATAGAAATTTAAATAAATAAAATAAATAAAAATGAAAATTGAATCATTCGCCTTCCAATTCCAAAATAAAATGGAGATTTGGAAGTTCTTTAAAACATGTCAATTAAGATTTTTCCAAGACTTTTTTTTGTCGCACAAAAAAACTTTTTGACTGTCCGGTGGAAATAGATTTAGCTAAAGAAAAAGCTTTTACTGCCTCTAAAGATCCTTTTTTTTTCCAAAGATTTCTACGAATATGCTTTTTTGACATAGAAGTACGTTTTTTTGGAACTGCCATTCAAAAGGTAGGTGACTCCTTTTTATCGTTGTATGTGAAAGACATATATTGTTCAAAAGAAATTTTTTTTTATTAGTTATTATCTATTTTATTAGTTATTATCTATACTTAATATTGAATATTGAATTACATCAATTTAAAAATTCCCTCAATAATATCATAACATATAAATAGAAAAAAAAGAAGAAAATAAATAGAATTCATATCAATATGATAATATTCATATTTATTATGAATAATAGTAATAGGTAATAGAAAATATTTCTATATTTATGTAAATAGTAAAATAAAATAGTCTATACTAAATACTCATTCAAAAAAAATTGAAAAAGTCTATAAAAAGTCTAAAAGTATAAATAAATAGTAACTAACTATTAACTATAACTATATAGTATATAAATAAAGAAAGATTCTACAATAAAAAAAAATAGAAAGAGATAAAGAAATATGTAACTGAACTTTAATCTATTTAATAGAAATAGATTCAATCTATCTTAAATCTACAAATATATCATATATCTATAAATTACATAATTTTACATTTTACATAATTAGAATATAATGTAAAGGAAAAATACAATTATTCAAAATCTCATAGAATGTCATATTCTTTCAAAAATCTATTTCTTTTCTATAATTTTCAGTTAATTAATAACTAAGTAATAAACTTGACTAATTATTTGATCCTATTATTTGATATTTGACCGACCCATTAAAACTTTTCTTTCAATTCTTTAAGAAAAAAAAAAGTCATAATTCCAATATTTGTATTTTTGTATTTGATCTTTTTCATATTTTTTTTTCTTATTGTTTTGTTCTTTTCGAAAAGAGATCAGCAGAAGTAGTGAATCGGAAACAATTATAAGAAAAAAGACAAATTTGTTTTCTTATGGAATATACATATAAATATGCATGGACAATACCCCTTTTTCCACTCCCAGTTACTATGTCAATAGGATTTGGACTTCTACTTATTCCGACAGCAACAAAAGATCTTCGTCGGATGTGGGCTTTTCTAAGTGTTTTACTACTAAGTATAGTTATGTGGTTTTCGACCAATCTGTCTATTCAGCAAATAAATGGAAGTTTGACCTATCAATATCTATGGTCTTGGACCATCAATAATAATCTTTTATTAGAGTTCGGACACTTGATTGATCCACTTACTTCTATTATGTCAATACTAATTACTACTGTTGGAATCATGGTTTTTATTTATAGTGACAATTATATGTCTCACGACCAAGGATATTTGAGATTTTTTGCTCATATGAGTTTTTTCAATGCTTCAATGTTGGGATTAGTTACTAGTTCCAATTTGATACAAATTTATATTTTTTGGGAACTAGTGGGAATGTGTTCGTATTTATTGATAGGCTTTTGGTTCACACGACCCCTTGTAGCAAGTGCTTGTCAAAAAGCTTTTGTAACTAATCGTATAGGAGATTTTGGTTTATTGTTAGGAATCTTAGGATTTTATTGGATAACTGGTAGTTTCGAATTTCGGGATTTGTTCCAAATAGTGAATACCTTGATCCATAATAATGGGGTCAATTCTTTATTTGCTACTTTATGTGCCTTTTTATTATTTGTCGGTGCAGTTGCTAAATCCGCACAATTCCCCCTTCACGTATGGTTACCTGATGCTATGGAAGGCCCCACTCCTATTTCGGCTCTTATACACGCTGCTACTATGGTAGCAGCAGGAATTTTTCTTGTAGCTCGGCTTCTTCCTCTTTTCATCGTTATACCTTACATAATGAATATCATTTGTTTAGTAGGTATAATAACAGTACTTTTAGGAGCTACTTTAGCTCTTGCCCAAAGAGACATTAAAAGAAGTTTAGCTTATTCTACAATGTCTCAATTGGGTTATATTATGTTAGCTCTAGGTATAGGTTCTTATCGAGCTGCTTTATTTCATTTGATGACCCATGCCTATTCTAAAGCCTTATTGTTTTTGGGATCCGGATCCATTATTCATTCAATGGAACCTCTTGTTGGATATTCACCAGAAAAAAGTCAGAATATGGTTCTGATGGGAGGTTTAACAAAATATGTTCCAATTACAAAAACTACTTTTTTTTTAGGTACACTGTCTCTTTGTGGTATTCCGCCTCTTGCTTGTTTTTGGTCCAAGGATGAAATTCTTCACGATAGTTGGTTGTATTCACCAATTTTCGCACTAATAGCTTGGTTCACAACAGGATTAACCGCATTTTATATGTTTAGGATGTACTTACTTACCTTTGATGGGTATTTGCGCATTCATTTTCAAGATTATAGTAGTATTAGTAGTATAAAAAATAGCTCGTTTTATTCAATATCTCTATGGGGAAAAGGGACACTTAAGAAAGTTAATAGGAATTTATTTTTTTCAAAAATGAATAAGAATAAGATTTGTTTTTTTTCAAAAGATATAGCTAAAATTGACAAGAATCTAAGAAGTAAGATACGAGATTTTAGTACCTATTTTGGTAATAGATACACTTCTATGTATCCTCACGAATCGAACAATACTATGTTATTTCCTCTCCTTGTATTAGTACTATTCACTTTGTTCATTGGATCAATAGGAATTTCTTTTAATGGAGGAGTAATAGATTTGGATCTATTATCAAAATGGTTAACTCCATCGACAACCTTTTTTCATCAGAAAGTTAATTCTTCTGAGGATTGGTATGGATTTTTGTCAAATGCTTTTTTTTCAGTAAGTATAGCTCTTTTCGGACTATTTATAGCATCTATTTTTTATGGATCTATTTATTCATCTTTCAAAAATTTGGGCTTAATTAATTTATTTTTCAAAAAAGGTCCTAAAAGAATTATTTTGGACAAAATGAAAGGTGTGATATATAATTGGTCATATAATCGTGGTTATATAGATATTTTTTATACTGAGATTTTCACCATGAGTATAAGAGGTTTAGCCGAGCTAACTCAGTTTTTTGATAAATATCTAATTGATGGAATTATAAATGGGATTGGTTTTGCAAGTTTTTTTCTGGGCGAAGGAATAAAATATATGGGAGGTGGGCGAATCTCATCTTATTTATTCTTGTATTTTTCTTATGTGTTAATATTTTTATTCATTCTTTTCTTTTTCTCTTCTTTCAGT